AAAAACTCAACACGAGGAAGGAAAAAGAAACAATAGTAACTTGGTCTCGGGCATCTACCATTACACTCTCAATGATTGGCCATACAATTGCTATTTATAATGGAAAAGAGCATTTACCTATTTATATAACCGATTATATGGTAGGTCATAAATTGGGGGAATTCGTGCCTACTCTGACTTACACGAAATATCAAGAAAAAGACGATAATCAATCTCGTCGTTAAGCTCGTTAATGTTAATGAGGATTTTGAATCCAAAATCGATGGGAATCAAACAGAAGGGAGATAACCTATCTATTAATAACTAAAAATAAAAAGATATTCTATGTATCAATCCTTACAACTCCTACAATTTTTTTTATGACTAATCTCAAAAAGATACAATATACTCCTACGATTACGATAAAGAAGTCAAATTCGGATAGAGAAGTCAAAGTTTTAGTTCGACGTATAGGTATATCCATTTTCAAAGCACAAAGAGTTATTGATCAGATTCGCGGACGATCTTACGAAGAAACACTTATGATACTAGAACTCATGCCTTATCGAGCAGCTTATCCCATCTTAAAATTGATTTATTCAGCAGCAGCAAATGCCAATCACAATATGGGTTTGAACGAAGCTGATTTATTCATTAGTAAGGCCGAAGCCAATAGGAGTATAATTAGGAAAAAATTGAGACCTCGAGCTCGAGGACGTAGTTATGTGATCAAAAAATCTATGTGTCATATAACCATTGTATTAAAGGAAAAATCGAAATCATTTGTAGATCAATCTACCATTTAGATTGGCATAAATCTACCATTTAGATTGCCATGCCATAATTGCTATACATAATTGCCATATAAGAATATAAACGAAAAAATAATATAATAGAAAAATATGGGACGAAAAATAAATCCAATTGGTTTCAGACTTGGTACAAACCAAAATCATTACTCCTTTTGGTTCGCAGAGCCTAAAGATTATTCCGCGGGTTTACAGGAAGATGAAAAAATACGGAGTTGTGTCAAAAATTATGTACAGAACTATGTACAACAAAAGAAGAGGCTACAAAAGAATAGGGGAATGTTCTCACATTTCAAAGGAATTGTATGTATAGAAATCAAAAAGGAAATCGATTTGACTCGAGTTATAATCTATATTGCAATCCCCGATTTCTTAAAAAAAGAAGAAGAGCAAAAGGAAGGGCAAAGAAAGGGGCAAAAGGAAGGACAAAAGAAAGGGAAAAAAGAAAAGAAAGAAGAAAAGAAAGAAGAAGAATGGTATTCCTGGCCAGGAATCAAAGCATTAGAGATGAATCTAAAAAAAGAGTTTCACTCTGTAAACCAAAGACTCAAAATGACTATCAAAAAAGTTAAAGAACCTTATAAACAGCCTAGTATTCTTGCAGAATATATAGCTCTTCAAATAAGAAATAGGGTTCCATTTCGAAAGGCAATGAAGGAAGCTGAGGAATTCACTAAAAAAACAAGTATAAAGGGGTTTCACGTGCAAATAGCAGGCCGTATAGGGGGAAGTGAAGTTGCACGTACCCGATCAGTTAAATGGGGTAGACTTCCCTTACAAACAATTCGTGCTAAAATTGATCATTGCGCTTATCCAATTCGAACTATCCATGGAGTATTAGGCATAAAAATTTGGATGTTTATCGACTAAAACTAAAAAAAGTTGACCTTGTCTTCCCATTTTGTCTAACAATCAAAAAAAATGACAAACTCTTTGATTCTTTTTCACTAAATTAAATTCCATTTAAATTCCATAAGGTTGAATAAAGATTTAATTGACTCTTTGGTATAATATAATTGCTATGCTTAGTGTGTGACTCGTTCATTTTTTCTTTCGAGTTCAAAGTGGGGATTCAAAAAAGATTAACTGATCCCTATTAAAGACTTCGTTTTTATAGAAAATAAACTAATAACCAACTTATTGCTTCGTATTGTCGAAATCCTAACTAAAAAACGTTCACTATATGAAATATGAACAAATGGGCCTATCATATAGTTGGAGCAACTGTAATGTTTTCTTAAAAAAAAGAAATACAATTATGTATTATATGTATTATGAAACAAGAATATAGGGATGTGGATAAATGGAAGGATGATAGAAAGAAAGAAAAAAGACAATAATGCTATATGATTCCAATATGCATGGTCTATGAATCACGTCATAAAAGGCAATGTGATAAAGCATCAAGACGAATAATTAAGAATTTTAAAAATTCCAATTTCTATAAAAAGAAATACTAACTTAACTTAAACTTAAGTAGAATTCTTAAGTTAAGTAGAATTCATTTTAAATGGAATTCCATAAAAAAAGGGGCTACGGGTTAAAAAAAACTAAGTAAATTGACTCGGAAACAAATTGAATTAGGAGCTCCATTGCAGAGTTCAGACCTAACCAGTAATGGAGAAGCTATAGGAACGACAGAACCTGCGAATTATTAGAATTCGTTTTCAATAGAATCCTAATCATTCATTGGATGGGATGGCGAAACAAACCAAGAAAAGCTTTCTTTTTTTGACAAGGTCATGAATTGTACCTACAAATAAAAAAGAAAAAAGAAAAGAGTAAATATTCGCCCGCGAAATCCCGATTGGATTAGACCATTTTGACCGATTTGCTAGGAGTCAAAATAAGAAAAGAGAAAAAGAAATAAAGAAAGACACACGTCTAGACGTTCGTCTACCTTCTGGAATATTTTCTTCAATATATGCTTCTATGCTATGGAACAAATTAGTAAAAACGCCATTACTTAGTCTATTCTCTATATAATGTGTATCTGCAATATTCCATACTATTATGGAATTTGATGAATTTGAACCATGGACTTCAATTTCCTTCGCGAGGAGCTGGATGAGAAGAAACTCTCATGTCCAGTTTTGCAGTAGAGATGGAATTAGAGCCATCGACTATAACCCAAAAAGAACTCGATTTCGTAAACAACATAGAGGAAGAATGAAAGGGATATGCTCTCGAGGCAATCGTATTTGTTTTGGCAGATATGCCCTTCAAGCACTTGAACCTGCTTGGATCACAGCTAAACAAATAGAAGCTGGGCGAAGAGCAATGACGCGATATGCACGTCGTGGTGGAAAAATATGGATACGTATATTTCCCGACAAACCCGTTACAGCAAGATCTGCAGAAACACGTATGGGTTCGGGAAAAGGGGACCCGAAATATTGGGTATCCGTTGTTAAACCGGGTCGAATACTTTATGAAATGAGTGGAGTATCGGAAAGTGTAGCTAGAGCAGCTATTTCAATAGCTGCGCGAAAAATGCCTATACAGACGCAATTTCTTATTTCTAGATAAAGATAGCAAAACTAAATAAAAAAAAAGAATATTGAGGATGAAAAAACAACCACAGGTTTCCTTTTTTATGAACAGACATTCAACTTTTTTCTTTCATCCTCTTATTTTACATTTTTCATCCTATTATTTTAGATTAAAAAAACGTATTAGAGAAGAATGATATGATTCAACCTCAAACCCTTTTGAATGTGGCGGATAACAGTGGAGCTCGAAGATTGATGTGTATACGAATCCTAGGAGCAGGTAAACAACGATACGCTCATATTGGTGATATTATTGTTGCTGTAATCAAAGAAGCAGTTCCTAAAATGTCCCTAGAAAAATCAGAAATAATTAGAGCTGTAATTGTACGTACACGTAAAGAATTCAAACGAGAAGACGGTATGATAATACAATATGATGACAATGCTGCGGTTGTTATTGATCAAAAAGGAAATCCAAGAGGAAGTCGCATTTTTGGTGCGATCCTTGAAGAATTGAGAGAATTGAAATTTCCAAAAATAGTTTCATTAGCTTCCGAAGTATTATAAAAAATACAAATAGTGGTAAATGAGTGAAAAATGAGAGTATGATGAAAAGTATCTGAAAAAGACCAAACTCATTTATAGATTGTGTCTCACGTATATACTTTAGAAGAAGAAATCCTATTACAAAAAAAGGAAACATGTTGATTATAGCAAAATAGGAAGGAAAGAATAATTCGAGTTTTATATGGGTAGGGACACCATTGCTGATCTACTAACTTCTATAAGAAACGCGGACATGAATAAAAAAGGAACGGTTCGAATAGTATCTACAAAGATCAACGAAAGTGTTGTTAAAATACTTCTAAGAGAAGGTTTTCTTGAAAATGTTAGAAAGCATCAGGAAAATAACAAATATTTCTTGGTTTTAACTCTACGACATAGGCGATATAGAAAGCCTAGAAAAGGTATATATAAAACTAGAACCGTTTTTCAAACCGTTTTAAAACGTATCAGCCGACCCGGTTTACGAATTTATTGTAAGTATGAAGGAATTCCTAAGATTTTAGGTGGAATGGGAATTGTAATTCTTTCTACTTCTCAAGGTATAATGACAGATCGAGAAGCTCGCCTAAAAAGAATTGGAGGGGAAATCCTATGTTATATATGGTAATCCGCGTTTTTATATCTGAATTTTATCTCGAACTTGCTATTTCCAAAATGGAAATAAAATGGAAAAAAGATCTGATTCTACTTTTTCCATCCATTACTACTTCAAATTCCAAAAAGAAAAATGGAATTAATAAAGACTTTAAGGGAGGTAATCTAAAATGAAAAAAAAGAAAATGAAAAAAAATGAAATAAAAGAAGAAAAAACTGAGGGTAAAGAAGAAAAAACTGAGGGTAAAGAAGAAAAAACTGAGGGTAAAGAAGAAAAAATTGTTTATGAGGGTTTAGTTACTCAATCATTTCCCAACGGGATGTTTCACGTTCGCTTAGATAATGAAAATCAAGATATAATTCTAGGATATATTTCAGGAAAAATCCGACAAAATTTTATACGCATACTCCCAGGAGATAGAGTCAAAGTTGAATTAAGTTTTTATGATACTAGCAAGGGGCGTATATTTTTTCGAATTGACGACAAAAAAAAAAAAAAATCGAGCAAGAAAGAAAAAGAAGAAGATTTGAAAGAAAAAGAAGAAGATTTGAAAGATTG